TAGAAGAAGATAAATTAAATCTTGCCCATCACCCAACTGCACTCCATTACGGTTATTTCTAAGCCCACACAGACTTTATCCACCCACTCTATGAAGAGTAGAAGACAAAGAATAATTTATAAACACAGCACTACACTCAAGGCTAATGAGACCAAGAGATGCGGGCAGCATTTGATCTATACCAATTTACAGAAGAATATTTTTTGGGTCAAAAACAGCATCTGAAGCCCCCGCTAGAAAAGACCTTTCATCTGGCCTTGAAGACTAGCTTCCCATCTCAGCAATCATGCGCGACATAACAACTACCGCGAAAGATAACCAAAAAACCACACCCGTAATATGTGGGGCCAAGGACTTCAAACACCGCTTCTTTTGCCACCTATTCACACCTGCATTAATATAAACCCTCACAATTTTTAACCTAATGATAAACATAATTAATAAATTAACCATTCTCACATGCGGATAAGAGTGCTTTGATTTATTTTGCTTTCTTTTAGAACAAAAATTACCACGAGGAACATAGGCTTGCTTAGGGCCTAGGGAAAAAAGAGACAGGTTTTAAGGAAAAAAGTGACTTTTTTGAACCAAAAGTGGTTTTTTGGACCAAAAATAAAAACCTGCATTTGCACCCTTGTAAACTTTTTGCATATTTATTTTTTAGTTTTGCAAAATCCTCCTATTTTTTACGAGACTTCTCGCCCCGAAATTTAGGGTTTTTTAAAGGTTTTTTTAGAAAAAAATCAGGCAGCGTTCAATTCATAGCAATTTACAGGAGAATATTTTTTGGGGGTGAAAAAACCTGAATTTTTGGGGCCAAAAAACAGCATCTCAAAATCCTCCTATTTTTTACAAGTGATTTACCCATAAATCGTTCATTTTTTTGGTTTTGAACATGCAAAAATATTTTGGTTTTTTTGGCTTCTCTTAGAATCTGCTATCCCCACCGGAACAAATAGTTTTTTAAAAACCGTTTAGAGCAAAAATTACCACGAGGAACATAGGCTTGCTTAGGGCCTAGGGAAAAAAAGAGACAGGTTTTTAAGGAAAAAAAGTGATTTTTTTTGAACCAAAAGTGGTTTTTTGGACCAAAAATGCACAAATATTTCTCTCCATTTCGCAATTCTACTGTCTTCTAACCGCGAGAACGAAAGCAGAGTAGTGGACTAAACGAAAAAAGGCGAAAAAGCCGCTTTTTACGAATTTCTTAAAGGGTACTACCTTACGAAAAAATCCAATTTTGCCTGTTTTTGGTGTATTATTTTTACTCTTCTTCCCCCCCATAGTTTTACTGATAAAATTTCCCCCATTTTAGACTTTTTTTAGAGGTTTTGAAACCTTCCCTTTTTTTGAAAAAAAGTAAAAAGGAGCCGCGGAAACCATGGGGGGGGGTAAGTGAAAAAAAACGGGAGCAAAAAGTGCTCAAAACACCATTTTTACGAATTTTTTTGAAAAAGCGGAAAAACGGAACCTCGAACGAAAAAAAATTTAACTTCTTTCCCCAAGTTGGTTTCTTAGCCCCCTGATTTTGGGGCGAGAGACAGACCCCCTCTCGCTTAAGCGCCTTGAGCACCATTTAGAAAGGGGGGAGTATAGGGGAGCATATCCCCTTTCCCCCCTTGAACCCCCCTACACCCTTCCTTTTAAGGGCCCAGGGTGTGCCACCCTCGCCCCAGGCACTTCCTCCTACAAAGAGATTAGGGAATGATATCCCCCACTCCCTTTGCAACAATCTAGAATAAAAATTAGGCAGGGGGAAGTTAGGGATGATATCCCTTTCCCCCTTGAACCCCCTTACACCTTTTTTCTCTCTTTTTTTTGCCCCCTCTCTTCCTCTCCACCCTTTCTAGTCCTTGGATCCTCCCCTTTTCCTACAGGCCTGCCTCCCTCTCTCCCCCCTTCGAATCCTCAAAACTTCTCTCTCGGCGGAAGGCCGTACCTCTTTCCGCCTTAAGCGCTCTAAGTTTCATTCTTTGGGGAGAAAGACGAAGAACCAGGAGAAGACGTTTAGACTATAAGTATTAAAAAAATAAAAAAGAAGGTGTGCTTCTCGCATTCTGAACCAACGCTTCACTGAAAACCAAGCAACCGACTATGGCTTCTAAGAGGGCGTAATCCACCCGTACTATGTATACTAGCTCGGCTAACCCCCTATAAAAATATTGGAAAGAAGAAAAGAAGAAAAAGAGGAGCTCTGTGTAACAACCCTAAATATCTGCACTTCCTAATTCCCGAAAACCGGGGACGAAGGGAAGAACCGCAGGGGCCGTGCCTCATCCCTCCGTATAAAATTAACCTGTAAGCACCCCCCAAAAACCCGACCACCCTAAACCATAGGCAGAAACCAGGAAAAGTGCCTGCGAGGGACATCCCCATAAAAATTTCACCTAAGAATGCCAATCCAGGAGGACACCTTATAGAACACACAATAAGAATGCACCATCAGATCGTAGTTCTGGGAAAAAGCATATTTAACCCCATGCAAATAGATATTCTCCGCCTCTTAACTTTTCCATAGTACTCCCCCAAAATTCTGAAAAGGCCTGAGGAGCAAAGACCGTGGGCCACTATTATATATAGAGCACCAGACCACCCTAAACCTCTTCCCCTCAAAATCCTCAACTGAACTAACCTTATGTGGCCCACCGAAGAATAAGCCACCAAGGACTTTCTATCCATTTGGCGTAAACAAACAATAGACCTTAATACCCCACCCCAAATTCCAACAGCTCTCCAAAAAACCTCTATTCTATAGCAGAGCTGACCATACCTTTTCAGGACGCGCATCAAACCAACACCCCCAAGCTTCAACAGTAGTCCTGCCAAAGCTATTGACCCCGCTGTCGGGGCCTCAACGTGAGCTTTAGTCAACCACAAGTGAAACGGGTAACAAGGCATTTTAATAAAAAAAACCATAACCCCGGCACAGCCCCAGTACCCTATTCTTCTTAACAGATCCCACCTAAATCCCATGAAAAAAGACCCATACACCGAAAAACATGATAGGATAAACAACAGAAAAGGGAGAGATCCTGTAAGAGTATAGAGCATTAGATAAAACGCAGCTCTAATACGCTCAGGCTGGACTCCTCAACGAAGAATAAGCACGAAAACAGGAACCAAGGAAAGCTCAAAAAAAATATAGAACCAAAAAAACCTGTACGAACAAAAAGCCAAAAAACAACAAAGAACAATTCCTCACACACACAACCTTTTTCGGGGGTAGGTTGAAAGCATTATTAAAGCTCCCAACCAAAACCTTAAAAAGGTCAAGGAGCCGGTTCAATCGTCCACCACCCAAGTTCTCCCCAACACGTATCCCTCTAAAGACCCCCGATACAATAAAACAGGTGCCCTTAGGAAGCATAGAATAAACAGCTGCCAGCAGCCAACCATTCCACAGCAAGGTAACAGTCCCCCTAAAACTGCCAACAATTTTTTCTAAGTGAGCGGAAGGTCGTCACCCTCCCTGGCCACAGATTAGAAGTCTAGACCAAGACAACTACCCACCACCTTTAATCCCGGGCTCACTCAAGAGCCCCCCGATACAGCTCTACAAACAACCCCAAGGTAAGAATTAATAAGAATCCCCACCTGTAGATCCCAAAACTCTTAGCCCCTTCTTTATAGGCCTGAAGAACGGGAAAAAATATTAATGACTCTACTTCAAATACCAGAAATAAGATAGCTACCATATAGAAGCGTACGGAAAAAGGGGCACGAGCAGATCCAAAAGGGTCAAACCCGCACTCATACGGGGATGCCTTTTGAGAATCCCGGAACCAAAGCTTGGTCAACCAAAAGGTTTGAACAGCCATAGCCACCACTAAACAAAGCCCCACAAACAAAACTACCCAGAAAATATCCATTAGCCAATTTAAGCAGAAGGGCGCACACTCCCACCTTCAGGGTATGAACCCACCATACTTATTATACTACTCTGCCCAGAAAGCGGGTGAGGCACTAAAACCCCCTCTCCCGATCCTAAGTCGATCACATGATCTGCCAACCCGCCTAAAGTGTTAAAGAGACCTAAACTCTTGAATTCTACTACATCAAAGTAGCCCGTTAAACCCGGCTCAACACCTGACAGGAAACCTTGAACCAAGGACTCGTGAGTCCCAAACCCACCGTACATCTTCTTATACTATTTCCCGGGATGCCTTTACCACCCCGCAAGACTTCACCTACACCTGTGATTTACAAGACCACCGTTCTTCTTAAACTAGGGGAGGAAACCATGATTCTGACTTTTAAAGCAACAATTCCATAAAGTCTAGAAAAGGAATTGCTAGCAAAAAAACAAAGACCACCGAACGGTCACTTCATTCAGGATACACGCTCTTTCTCCCCCCAATAATTCTTATGCTCATGACAAACAGATAGTAGGTTCAACTGGTCACCGACCTTCCTAACAAGAAGAATGCCAAAACCGGAGACCACTTTATCACATGCATCAAAACAACAACTTTTCCACAAAACCCAGCAAAGGGAGGAAATCCTCCAAGGGAAAGAAGTCACACACTGATCCCCAAACTAAAGGGAGACTGACGAACCCTTCCACCTCTAACCCTGCTTAGGTATCCATCCCCCCCCATCAACCTCAAAAACCCCCCTAAAGAAACCCAATAGGCTAAAAGGTAATATAACAGAACTACCTGTCCCCCAAAACAAGCAGCTAGCCTTCAACCAGTGTGGGCCACGGAGGAATACCCAGCGAATCGGGACAAGCGGGTAGAACCAACTCCAGAAATAGACCCCACTACGGCTCTTGCACCACTTAGAGCTACCAAAACCCATCCGCCTTGAAACCCTTGGCAGACCGAGCAGAAAGGCACCACCTTCTGAATTGCAAGGACAAACCACATACAACTCGGGCGAATGCCATCAAGAACCTCCACCACCCAAAAATGAAATGGGACGGCCCCCAACTTCACTCCCAGGCCGCAGATAAGCCCCCTCAAAACAGCATCTTCTCCCATTCATCCCCCCAAAACGATTCTCATCACCATTACCCTTGAACCAAAGGATTGAACAAAATAGTACTTGAAGGCACTAGTCACGGTCTTCTTTTTGTTATTTACTAGGAAGAGGAGGGCTCCAAACAAATTTATTTCTAAACCCACCCACACCCCAAACCACCTGGGACTGACCATAGAAAATACAACCCTTCTTAAGGTAAGACATAAGGCGTACACCAAATTACGAATTCTCATTATCTCCTTTCCCAATATAGTTCTTAAACTAAGCCATCCACCTTATGAAGTCCTCCACAACATCCCTCTCCACTTCATCCCCCCAATTAACATTATTTACTTTTGCTTTCCCCTTCAAGATAATATCAGACTCGTCCAAAACCCGGACAGTCTGCCCCTCGGTTAGGTGAGAATGAACACTCCTTAGAGCTATAGCCTTGCCCTCCTCGGACAAATGACTATAGGCGCTTTGACACCGCCTAACCGCCTTGGTTAATTTGGTTCTTCTAGCGCTGTTCACCAGATCTGCGGGGGAGATCTGCCTCCCATCGAACAGATGCCCTATCACGGTGTCCCCAACTGAGTTCTTAAATTCATCGGTGGCCTGGACCAGGTTCATTGCTGACCTGGTCCAGAACCCCATATAGGACGGACCGGCCATGAAGGCCGCCCACCTAGAATAGATCTCAGAGGGGACACCGTGAATAACCGTGGGCATCATCGAATGGAAGGCCCCGCATAGCTCCACGCATATGCCGCAGACTACCCCGGGTAATTTCATCTCAAACAATCCACGAGTCAACCGACCTGGAATAGCATCTACCTTGATTCCTAGGCCTGGAGCACCCCACCTGTGGATAACATCCTCTCTTGTAACAAACACACGAATAAGTTCCTTAGTGGGGACCATTAGGGGACGATCAACAAGCCTAAGATCTAGAAACCCTTTCTCTCTGTCTCTCTCCCGGGGAACTAAACGAGAGTCCCACTCCATAACATCAGCCTCGTCCCCCAAGGCGACTTTATACCTTCAGTACCATTGGTGGCCTGTCACCGTCACATCTAGAGCAGGCGATTTGTATGTTTCATCATTAACATATAAAGCAAAAGTGGAAACCGCACACATTCCCACTAACAGAAAAATAGGTATTGTCCCCCAAAATAACTCTAGGCGAGGACATTCCAGGTAAGTTCTGCAGGTAATCTTTCTAAAAATAGCCATTCGCAGAAACCACACAACAATAATAGTAACAAATAGCCTCAAGAGTAAGGCAACCTCGTAGACGTACTGCAAGTTATAGGCCTGCACCGTTCTAGGTTCGGGAAATTGGACCTGATCCCATTCTAACAGAACAACAAACTATGGGGAAACACTTTGTCAATTTTAATCCTTAAAATAAGTGAAGGAAACCAAAAAACCAATAAGCAGAGGAACGAGGAGCTTTAGGCCTTCTCCTCCAAGACCACCCAACTAGGCCCATAAAAATAGCCGTCTGAACCACCATGATTAACCACTCCAGTAAACCGATCAACCAACCCCCTAGGATTCTGACCAGCACGAAAAACCAATGACCTTCTCAGACCAAAAACATAGACGCCTCCCCGATAATAGCCAACATAACATGTCCACAAACCACATTTACCAGGAGCCGAAACCCGAGAACCACGGGGCGGATTAACCAGCTTAAAATCTCAGACGCTACCACCACCAAGTTAAGAGAAAAGGGAGATCCTTTGACCCAAACTCCTCGAATAAAACCCACCTCCCCAATAAATCTCCCCAACGTCCCCAGTCTCCAGAAGAACAGAGCATAGAAAAAAACAAACCTAGGCCTGGTTCTCGCACCCTTCAAAAAAGGAACTATCCCCAGAAAATTCACTCTAAAGAGAACACAGCCCAAAAAAACCATCAGGTGGGCCCCTCCTGCTTTCTTTCCGAAAGGACTCTTTAAAAAAGCTTTTGACGCAGTTAATGCACCCCAAGTGAAAGCCGTCTCCAGTAAACCTGCGCTTATAAAGAAAGGTCTTCTTACGAGAGACAAGATAAAGAACGGAAGACATAGAGCCAAAAAAGTACCTAACCTGAACCTCCAATCGAACTGTCTGAAGTATCTGTGAAACCTCATGTTATTAGTCACCTTAACCCAGGGATCATCTAAGACCACTTACCGCACGAAAAACGGCCGCACTTCATATACTACCTAGGCTTCCTATACGAGGAAAAGCTCTTACTCTTTCCCTTCAGGCTCCAAAAACCCACGTGCTCAATACACCACCCCGTAACTAAGTACGCAGAGAACTCAAACTCCCTGTGAAGAAGGGTTCAAACCCACTCACCTGATTAGCCGTACCTAAACCCCCAGAGGCCGTACAGACCAACCCAACAACTTCAGCGTTGTATTTTTGTTAAACTACCCAGGGAGCACTTCAAGGTTGAGAAGCTTTTTACACTACACCTACGAATTAAAAGTCCGCCGCCCTGCATTAGGCTACCAACCCCTATACCCTAGATTCCAGCCTTTCAATCACCAACACAGCCTTCGAATGCAGCGCAGAAAGACTTCTAAATATTTCCGTAAACCTTCACTGCCACCCCCACCCTGTTCAAATATATACAAACACATACACAGCAATTCAAATGCCATCAACAAAATGCCAGTACCATACGGCGAAAGTCAGATTTAAATGACGCTGGGGAGAAAAATGGCCCAGCCGAGCCCGATTTCAGGCCACAAACAGAAAAATCAGCCCTCCAACCACATGTAGTCCATGAAGGCCTGTCAGAGCAAAGAAACACCTTCCGTAAATCCCATCAGCCATAGTGAACTTGGCTGTGTAGTATTCCCAGACCTGGAGACCCACAAAGCATGCCCCCATCACCATCACCACTCCCAACCAAAGCAAAAGGGGACGAAGCTGAGCACTTTTAATCGCCTTCTGGGCGACATTGCAGGGATAAATCGTCCCTACCAATAAACCTGTGTTAGCTAACGGAATACCCTTACAATGTATGGAAAGCATTTCCGGGGGCCAATAACATCCCACAACATGCCTAGCGGATAGAGCCCTATGGAAAAAAGCCCAGAAAAATGATACGAAAAATATTCTCTCCCTCAAGAGAAAAAGACAGAACCCAATTCGAATTCCACGCTGCACCCGAATCGTGTGCTTGCCCAGGTAGGTGGCCTCGGTAACAATGTCAACAAACCATCAGTAAATGCACATAACGGTCCTGCAAAGCCCTGCTACTACCCAATAAAAGGAATCTCCGTGCAGAAATTGCGCAAATCTAATTGCAGAAACACCCAATCCCCAAGACGTTAAAAAGGGCCAAGGGCTCGGGTCTACTCGATGAAAGGGACAACGCTTCATTGGAAAAAGGGGCGCCCAGCGGCGCAACGAGCGGACGACAACTGCCCATGATTCTTTCACTACCCTTTCTTCCGGACCCACCAAGGACCGGGAGATAGGTCAGGGACCCGTAAAAGCACACCCCCTTAGGTAGGGAAGGGGGGAGTATAGGGGAGCATATCCCCTTTCCCCCCTTGAACCCCCCTACACCCTTCCTTTTAAGGGCCCAGGGTGTGCCACCCTCGCCCCAGGCACTTCCTCCTACAAAGAGATTAGGGAATGATATCCCCCACTCCCTTTGCAACAATCTAGAATAAAAATTAGGCAGGGGGAAGTTAGGGATGATATCCCTTTCCCCCTTGAACCCCCTTACACCTTTTCTCTCTCTTTTTTTTGCCCCCTCTCTTCCTCTCCACCCTTTCTAGTCCTTGAGTCCTCCCCTTTTCCTACAGACCTGCCTCCCTCTCTCCCCCCTTCGAATCCTCAAAACTTCTCTCTCGGCGGAAGGCCGTACCTCTTTCCGCCTTAAGCGCTCTAAGTTTCATTCTTTGGGGAGAAAGACGAAGAACCAGGAGAAAACGTTTAGGCTATAAGTATTAAAAAAAATAAAAAAATTATTAGTTACCTTTATCTGCTCGATTACTCTAGCCAATTGCGCAACAACATTAGTTTTCCTTTAAAAAACGACGCTCGCCACCCCAGCAGTACGGCTCCAACATTATCAAATTATTAGCCTCTTCTATTCTTATTAGCTTATCGCCAAAACCCCCCCGGGTGGGACCAAAGTCTTCTTCATCATCTAACTCTTCCTCTTTTCACCCAAGGACCCTATCCATCCAATCGTACTTCTCTCCATTTCTCACCTTTCTAATTCTTCGAATTACAAAGTCTTCGTACCGCTGCACTACCCCCAACAGCGGAAAGAAAGCAAAGTAAAAAGCAGTCCTGAGCTCCCCCGCCCGGGCAAAAGGCTCATCTACCCCCTGCCTTCCAACAAAAGTCAAAATAAGAAAATTGGCAACCCAAAACCAAAACAACCACTGACAAAAAACATAGTTACCTAAGGATTCTATTTTGCCAACCCAAAGCTCAGGAATCACAAATAGGATCATAATAGAAGACAGCATTAGTAAAATCCCCCCGATTTTGTTCGGAATAGAGCGGAGAATTGCATACGCAAATAAGAAGTACCATTCTGGATGAATTCTTTTAGGGGTATCTATATAATCACACATAACAAAATTCTGCCCATCTACCAGCATATAGGGATAAAAAGCAATTATAAAACACAAAAGAGCACAACCCCCCATAACCCCCACTATATCCTTTACTGTAAAAAACCTGTGGAACCGGACTAGACAGCAATCCGTGTCAACCCCCAAGGGATTTCCTGAGCCCCTCTCATGAAGAAAGTTTAAGTGTAAGAAGAACACTGCCAGAATAATAAAAGGAAGAAGAAAATGAACCCTAAATAAACGTTTCAGGGTAATATTTCCAACGGCATATCCGCCCCATACCCACATAGCAACATCCCCCCCCACTACGGGGATAGCGGTAACTATCCTTCTAATTACCTGAGCAGCCCAATACGACATCTGACCTCAAGGGAGAACATACCCTGTAAATGCTGTCAACATTACGAGAAGGAACAGCACAATTCCCCTGACCCACACCTTATATAAGCGAAAAGAGCCGTAGTATAACCCACGACAAATATGAAGGTACAAACAAGCAAATATGAAATTGGCTACATTAATATGGAATCCCCGAAACGCCCAACCCATGTTCACTTCTTTCATAATGAAAGAGACCCTTATAAAAGCCATATCTTCATGGGCGGTATAGTAAAAAGACAAAAACCACCCAGAAACTACCTGCCCCGCCACACAGAAACCCAACAAGGATCCTAAGTTCCACCAAATTCTTAAATTTGAAGGACAAGGTAAGTCATAAAAGACCCCCTTGAGCGCAGGAAACACCACACCTTCTTTAATGTTGAACAACTAAATGGAGAGAGCTACTAACTCATCTTCCGAGCTTAAGTCGGACGCATTCGTCTGCCACCCCCACCCTTAGCCTATCTTATAGTTCTTCGCTTACCCCGCAAAGCCCCAGTCTTGTTGTACCTACACAGCTTAGTGACGGAAACCATGCAAATGGCCAAAAGAACTGCCAAAAACAAAAACCTAGACCTTCTAATCCATCCACTTCCTATGTATTCTGGAGAGGAAAAATAAGGTACCTCATAATACCCCGTACACAAGCACTTTAAGAATCGCCCCCGCCCCGTCAACAACACCAACCCATATGTCACTAAAAAAAGACCTACGATCCACTTAATAGGAGCTTTTACCGTCTTTCAAACTCTAAGAAAAAGGGGGGAAGGAGCCAAAGCCACAGCATAAAGAAAAATCACCAATAAACCCCCGAGAAACGAAAGAAAGACAAAGTGGCTTAATCACACCGCCCCACAATACCCAAAAATTAAGCACCCCAGGGTCACGGAGGCAAAACAACAACAACCAACAGCCTGAGGACCCACTAAAGCCCCAGCTATTACAAACAAGCCTACAATCATAAATGATAAAAAATACCAAATTTCCAGCTCGAATATAGGGGAGGGGCGTTTCACGGCGCAACAGGCGGAAGACAACCACCCATGATTTTTTCACTACCCTCCCCAGGGCCTAAATCCTACCACTTGAAAGGCGGCGTCTTAGGCTTCTTAGGCAACTCAATTTTTGTCGAGGGAACATGCACAAACCATAAAACACAGAAAAATCCATACCTCAATAACATAACTACTACCATCCAAGCCAACCAACCGACTGGTTCCATCATAGGCAACTATACCACAACCCTTAAAAGTTATGGGTTTTGAGAAGTAACACTTAGATGAGGAAGTTTTCTATTAACACCCCTGACAATCCAAGGCCTTAAATAAGTCATTTCCATATCTACGAGCAAATACTACTAATAAGGAAAGGCCCAGAGCCGACTCACAAACCCCCAACCCCAAAATATAGAAAAACGTGTAATTGCACCCCAAAGGACCCATAGCCATCATACCTCCCAAAACACCCACCAGAGACACCTCTATGCATAAGAGTCCTCTCAATATGTGCTTATATTGAAACCCAAACCTTAACCAACCTCCCACAAAAAACAGGCAAGAGAACCAACCCATCATTCTGAGCCCCCCTAACGCAGATGCCTTCTCATATAGAAACATAACAGAAAACAACTAAAGCCCTACCACTTAAAAGGGGGCGTCTCAGGCTTCTTAGGCAACTCAATTTTTGTCGAGGGAACATGTACAAACCATAAAACGCAGAAAAATCCATACCTCAATAACATTACTACCACCATCCAAGCCAACCAACCGACTGGTTCCATCATAGGCAACTATACCACAACCCCTCAAAGTTATGGGCTTTAAGAAATGATAACCCAGAAAACAATACAAGCCACATACAGAACAACATAGAAATTAAACCAATGACTGCTTATAAGCATATTACAGTCCAGGAAATTTTTGAACCAACTGGAGAGCCCCATGGGGCCACAGTATTCCAACCATCCCTGCTCTATCCAAGAGTTTACTTCCTCTGACAGCATAAAACCCCAATATACAAAAGGCTGGCTTCTTAACCCATCCAAAAACCCTAACTCTCGAAAGAAACTGCGACGCCAGACTCCCGATTTGTTTACCTCTCTCTCCCGCCAACTTTCCCCCCCAAAGTCAACTTCCTGCCAGAAGTAATGACCTCGGTAAGACTGTGCAATCTCACGCACCCAAAACCACCAAACCCCCAACCCCGGAATTCTAATAGCCATAAATTTCACAAGCCCGAAAGAGTATAAGCAAGGAGAAGTAAAAATGTACCACGACCCTCAACTTCCTATAAAAACCCTAAACAAAAAAAGGGGGAAACAGCAGGAATGAACTTCTGGCAAGTCACAACCCCTTCTTCGAAATCCCATCGAGCCACTCTCCCGACCTTTACCTAGACTCCTAAAAAAACAGAAGAAGATTAAACGAGCCCTGTAGTACCCAGTTCTAAATACCCCCACCAAAAAAAGAAAAGTTCCTACCACTCTGAGCTCCCTCATAAACAAAGTCTCTAAAATTATCTCTTTTGAATAAAACCCCCTGAAAAAGGGAAACCCACAAAGCCCAGCACATCTTCTAATAAAATACCACTTTACCTCTGGAGCTTCCTTAAAGCACCTCCTTAGTCGACGTAAATCCTGGCCATACCCCTTGATGATAAGCCCAACACAAATGAACAGAAGCGCCTTAGTCACCGCATGAGCCACCAGATGAAAGAAAGCTAGCGCGGGAAAACCAACCCTCACAGAAAACATTATCAGGGAAACCTGCGAAAGCGTAGACAAAGCTACCACTTTCTTTAGATCATACTCAAGACAAGCAGCCACACCAGAGATCATGAGGGTGATCAGGGAGGACCACTGTAACACCCTTAAAACACCCCCACTTAGCCCTTCACAGTATCGGATAATGAGAAACACCCCCGCTGTAACCAACGTAGAAGAATGGACCAAAGAAGACACGGGTGTGGGGGCTGCTATTGCTTGAGGTAACCAAGATCTAAAGGGGTATTGAGCCCTCTTAGTTATGGACCCTAGGGCCAAAAAAAACCCAAGAAAACCCAAGCCTTCCCCTAAGCACCTTGTTTCTCCTAGTGATAAACCTCTAAACAGCATAACTAAGATAATAAAACTGTCCCCCAGCCGATTAGTCAAAGCCGTAAAAAAACCAGCTGACAAAGAACTACTTGCGGGGTAAAAAATAATCAGTAGAAATGAAAAAATCCCCAAACCGTCCCATCCTAACATCAAACCAAACAAATTGGGAATAAAAATAAATAGCACTATAGAGAATACAAAACACATTAGAAGACAGTGAAACCGGGAACTATACGGCTCCCCTCGCATGTAAAAGTCCCTAAACTTGAAAACACACCCAGAAACTAAAAAGACTACCCCAGAAAAGATAAGCCCAACCCGGTCAACCAATACTTCAATTCTATAGCCACAGCTTCTGTAGCGTAATAACTCTCAACCCACAACATATATATCCTCCCCCAAAAGGAGGGCCCCCAGAAGAGAAAGAAAACAAGCTTCCCAAGCAAACCATCGAGCATAATAACTTACCTTCATCCTTGGCTTTAATATGGAAGAGAACAAAATTTCCTTCTATATGACCCCTGGAGGCGGACCCCCATTCTCTGAACATAGGCAGAAGTGTTTATACACTAAGGGAACCAAAAGCTCTGGGGGGTTCATAATCCACCACTAGCAAGACTGCAGCTTACTGTTGTTCTTCAACTACAGAGCTTCCTGAATAAACCACTATAACCTCATTAAAATAGACGGGGTGCCCTGAACAAACAAACAAGCACAATTCTCAGGACAACCAGATGGACCATTTTAACGTCAACAAGAGACTCATTACTAGCATAACCACAACGAAACTGTAGCATTTTAATCCACTCCGGGTCTACACGAACAAGAAAAAAGAACGGACGGACCCAATCCCCCCAAACCCCCTCTCGGTTGATAAACTCGCAGTTTACACAAAAATCCCAAGGATGTTCCATAAGGTCACCTACAGGCTTAGAATACACCACCAGAGAAGTTCGCTTATCGAGGTTAGCAGGAAGATAAATACAAGATCCGTCATGCACCCCCCTTTCATTATTAGCGACCTTCCGAGGTTTTACGAAAGAACATAAAGCAACTCTTGCTGGTTCACCCAACAAACACAAAGCAGTCCTCATTGGCTTATGAGGCCCAACAGATAAGGAGACCTTAGAGAGGCCAAGAGGCCTGTCCCGACGAATGCGCACATAGAAGCCCATTCTACACCCAACACCATGAAGGCATCAAAGGATTTCGAAACCCAACCAATTCTCGCCGAATTCTCAATGCACAAACAACTGTTTCTCCTCTTACACCCCAGCCCAAGAACAAAATGACTTAAGCATACAGGATAGTAAAACCACCATTAAGGCCTAAAGGCCCTAATCTGCACTGGACAAGGACAAATTTTATAAATAGCCCAACGGCAGGGATGAGCTACTAATTCTAAAACAATTTTTTTTTGAAATCCTCTACCCGCTTCTTGCGCTCTATTTCCTTCCGCTTCTTTTCCGCCATTTCTTTCTCGTGTGCAGAAGGATTTCCAAGATGCTTTCTTATAAAGAAAAAGAAAATTCAGGAAACAATAACCACAACAAAGCCTACAACCACCAACACAATAGCCCCGTAGACCAATACTTTTATTAGCCTTACAAGAAACCCTATAAAATTAGTCAACTAAGGGGGGGGCCGTAAGCCCATCTTCCGGCATCTAACCTGGTAGCATTTATCTGCCACCCCCTTACTTTCTAATCACTACATTAAGGCTGACCAAAGCAACAAAACCGAGTTTAACAACCTAAATTTTTTTTGCCTCAGAAACCACAAATCCCCTTGCATACTCCACTTTTTCAGGATCAACTGTAGCCATAAACTTCTTACGACGGTTCGTGACCTTATACATTCGGCGAATAGCTAAACACTCCACGAAGGTATGGCGACGCATACACGGAAAACCCCGTATCACTACCCACTCCAACCTTCTAGGACGATTACCAACCATTAAAGGACGACGAGACCTTAGGAAGGCCTCTAGTTGCATGTGCAGAAAAAGAGAAACCCTACAAAGAATTATAGCACATCCGACCGTTCTTCACTGATTCCAATAATAATAAAAAACGGGGTAGTCTGGAATCCGTCGTGGCATACCTCTTAATCCTAAAAAGTGCTGCGGAAAGAACGTTAAATTCACCCCAACAAAAGTTAAAACGAAGTGACCTCGCGCCCAACTTCGGTGGAAAACATTCCCCGTAAGCAACGAAAAATAATGGACATACGAACCAAAAATAGTGAAGACCGCACCCATCGACAACACATAATGAAAATGAGCTACTACATAATAAGTGTCGTGGAGAGCTACGTCTAGAGAAGCATTAGACAGAATAATTCCAGTGATTCCCCCCACAGTAAACTTTAAAATGAACCCAATTACCCATAGTATAGGAGCCTCAAACCTTAAAAAAGACCCAAAAATAGTTGCAATCCAACCAAACACCTTAACCCCCGTAGGCACAGCAATTAGCATGGTTACCGCGGTAAAGTAGAAACGGGTATCCGCATCTAGCCCTACGGTAAACATATGATGACCCCACACAATAAACCCTAGAATTCCGATAGAGATTATGGCATACATCATTGCCACCGCACCAAATACCCGAATCTTCTTGGTATAAAAAACCAACATGTGTGATACTAATCCAAATCCGGGAAGAATTAATACGTAAACCTCGGGGTGCCCAAAAAACCAAAATAAATGTTGAAACAGCACAGGATCCCCTCCCCCCGAAGGGTCGAAGAAAGTACAATTAAAATGCCGGTCCAAGATCAACATAGTTAACCCCCCGGCTAAAACCGGAAGGGACATCATTAGTAGAAACCTAGTTACAGCTAGAGCCCAAACGAATGGCGGACAAAACTCCGCCTTATACCTTTTACCACGCATATTCAGAAAAGTAACTAGGTAGTTAATTGCCCCGGCAGTAGAACTAACCCCAGACAGGTGCAATCCTAGAATTACCATATCCGTGCAAATGTCCCCTTGGTACGGAGTTGAAGAAAGAGGAGGGTACATAGTTCAACCTGTTCCCCTTCCTTGCTCAATAAAAGGTGAGACCACCACCATATATAGAGCAAAAGGGACAAGCCAAAACCTCAGAGCGTTGACCCGAGGGAATCTTATGTCAATTCCCCCCAACAACAAAGGCAGAAGCCAGTTTCCAAACCCTCCAATAAGAACCGGCATAACAAAGAAGAAAATCATCATAATCGCATGAAGAGTAACAATCCAGTTGTACATTTCTGTGCTAGGTAGCCACATTCCAGGCCGACTTAACTCGAGCCGCATTATCCAACTCAAGGATAGGCCGCCCAGACCTGACCACATTCCCACAATAAAATACATTGTTCCGACGTCCTTATGCGAATTAGCTATTAGCCACCGCTTTCAACGCATCAATACCACCAAGGACCGGGAGATGGGTCAGGGACCCGTAAAAGCACACCCCCTTAGGTAGGGAAGGGGGGAGTATAGGGGAGCATATCCCCTTTCCCCCCTTGAACCCCCCTACACCCTTCCTTTTAAGGGCCCAGGGTGTGCCACCCTCGCCCCAGGCACTTCCTCCTACAAAGAGATTAGGGAATAATATCCCCTACTCCCTTTGCAACAATCTAGAATAAAGATTAGACAGGGGGAAGTTAGGGATGATATCCCTTTCCCCCTTGAACCCCCTTACACCTTTTTTCTCTCTTTTTTTTGCCCCCTCTCTTCCTCTCCACCCTTTCTAGTCCTTGAGTCCTCCCCTTTTCCTACAGGCCTGCCTCCCTCTCTCCCCCCTTCGAATCCTCAAAACTTCTCTCTCGGCGGAAGACCGTACCTCTTTCCGCCTTAAGCGCTCTAAGTTTCATTCTTTGGGGAGAAAGACGAAGAACCAGGAGAAAACGTTTAGGCTATAAGTATTAAAAAAATAAAAAAAAATAACTTTATTATCTGACTCCTTTGTCAGATAACAAACCGACCTTGAACTGAGCCTTGAGCTGAGACAAACCCTCACACCGCCCATAAACGAGAGGGAAAGTGGAAACCACAGCTCCGAGCTCTACGCCCAATTTTTTCCCCCGCTCTCATTTGTCAGGGCGCACCTTCCAGTACCCCTACCTTGTTACGACTTATCTCACCTTCCGGCGAGAGCGACGGGCGGTTTGTACACAAGTTAGATTCATGTTCAGGGAAGCATATTAATCTCCCCTTACTCCTAAGTCCACCTTCACCTGGAGATTTCACAGTTCTTCCAAGCTCCGTAGTTCGAAAATTGAATTGTAATACCCACTCCCTCGTACCATGGGCAGTATTTCGACCTGACTTTACGGATCCTGTCGACAAATCGCCAGTTCCATTGGGCCTGTTTCTCTTTGCTCGAACAACAGGCTGACGACGGCAATACACCGGCTGTTCTTTTTCAAGGTACAGTAAGATGCTACGCGGATCATCGGATTAAGGCGCATATTCCCCTAGGTAGTTAACGAGCCGCCAAGTTCTTTGAGTTTTAAGCACACGCTCGTAGTACCCAAGCAGCTGCCCCAAAGCAAAGTTTGCGTCGGCAATAAATGGGTCTCAAATCCATGTCTTCGGTTCACCGGTTCCGTGGCCTCAGCCTAGAGAAGAAATTTCCCCTTTCCTCAGGAGGGTTAACCAGATTGCACCCTTATCCTTCCCGGATCGATCCTCTCTTTTTCCTAAGATTGTCCCCCGCTCGTAGCAGGGGAGGGCTGTCTCACCACCTTTTGCACTGTCACACTTGAATTGGGTAACTCAGGTTTAACCGCGACTGCTGGCACCTGGTTGGACTCCCCTGTCTAACGATATCCCGGTCTAGCTGCCGCACATCGCCAAGACCTTTTCACTGGAGGTATGGATCGTCTACTAACAGTCCTCGAATTTTTTCTGATTGTTGGTCATGAGCTTCCTTCAAGGGGCTCCGTGGCCCCCCTTGTAGAAAAGCCAACTCATACTCATTCTGCGCCTTAACTACCATGTGTTAATTGACCATGTTTTACCCAAGCTAGGTAACCAGAACCAAACTACCACCTACCAACTATCCCAGAAACGTTTCTTACGAAGACACCCACACGTTCCCATGAACGACCAAGTCCGACGCTCTCCTTACTCAATAACCATGCTAAAGAAATAGACACCAGACTTTTTATTTTGCCCCGCCTTCACCGGAGGGATAAGGGGGAGTAGTAAAAACCCCGCCAAAGATATACATCTACGCATCACTGTTAACTAAGCCAAAACCTAGCCGAAGGCAGAGGAAAGGAATCGCAGCCTTCCGCGATTGGGGCATGAGCCCAATATACTTTTTATATTACCCCACCCAAGAAACCAAAACATTAAACTTTTTATCTTCACTCACCCTTAATCTCACGTTATTTTAAATTCAGCACTGACAGTTTGTTACTCTAAAGCCGAATGTCCTTTCGTACCCTACCGCCTAAATTTTAATGAAAGAAGATAGAAACCGACCTAGCTTTCGCCGATCTGAACTCAGCTCACGTCGGGTTTTAATGGGCGAACGAACCAACCCTTGAGACCGCCTGCATGCCTCAGGATACCCAGAGCCAACATCGAGGTCGCAAACCCGCCCATCTATAAGAACTATCAAGGAAGATTACGCTGTTATCCCCGGAGTAACTCCTTCTGTTAATCACGATTTTCATGTTTTGTGGGTCGTAACGTATCCGTTTAGTGATTAAAAAGGTCTAGTTTTGCCTCTTTGCTGCCCCAGCCAAAACTCGTCAAAACTACATTCCGCTGCTCAAAAGCCATAAAGCCGGGACCTTCAAAAAAAGATCCAAAGCCCTATCTGCTCTTTAACGCTGACACAGTCAATGTGGGTTTACGCTGTAATAGGAATTTCTAACTTCACGGGGTCTTCTTCGTCTTTCTTTCGTATGAAAGCATTTGCACATTCAATTCAAGTTCACCAAAACAACCTTGAGACAGTAGAGGACTCGTCAAACCATTCACAGGACCCACAATTAATGGGCCATAATTTAGCTACCTTAGCACGATTTACCGCGTCCGTTTAGGCTCGTATACCCACCGGGAAGGCACGACCCCCCATGTTAGTCAGAAAGCCATGTTTTTGCTAAACAGGCGGTCCTCTCTTTTGCCGAGTTCCTTAAGCTTTGTTTACCAATACGCACTCTTACATTTTTATTTTTTACCCCGCAGCAAAAAATAACTACAACCATCTCGACTACTCATCTCTACATTATCACTCCCACTAACGTAGTTTCGTGGGAAGGTTTCGTACAACTAAAAGATAAACCTACTATAATTTTAAAGAAAGGCCCATATGTGGTATAACCCACTCCATGAAGATGGCTCCTTGAAACCTACTTGTAAACCTAAAACTTCACCAATCATCCTTTTTAAGCGCCCCCCCAGCTTAGCCTGGGGGAACCATCTCCTAAAAGAGGGCGGAATCTTGTAACACAAAATAAACTATACCTGTAGAACCCGCCCCAAAAAGGGCTATACTTCTATATATTTCCAAAACAACCAGCTATCAGTCAATGCGAAAAGTATTTCGCCACTATCTTCTCGTCTCTGGATGATACTACAACACCAACCCATAGCAAGAAAGTAGCTCACCAAACTTTCGGGCTACCTCATTAGAATAAAAAGTAGTAGAGCCATGATGCAAAAGGTACAGCGAACCCATCGCTGCTACTCCTCTGATATAAATTACCTTCACTCACGTTACTATCAATTATCTATCGCTTATCTATCGTTAAATTCAGTCTCACCTACTCAAACAATTAAAAATGATTTAATTACTTCTACTTAAATTTTATTTTCTTAAAAACAAAGTTAAGGCCAACACAGGTAAGAGGAGGGCTTCTCCAACAAGAAGGGCCGAAACCTTCTTCCCATTTATGGACTTACCTGAAACTACAGCAACAGTAAAAAGCACGAGAACCTTCCCATAAGGACAGGGAGAATCCGACGCCAAACCAAATTTATTAAAAGATCATAACGGTACCGAGGGAAACTTCTACGGCAGAGCACTACCAAAAGCACCACCAGGAACCCCATAAGCGGACTAAAGATTCTCGTTCCGATAAATTCCCAGTAACACCCCCACCGAAAAGTTCTTAATCCGCTTAAAAACAAGACCCTCGTCAACTGACCTATAAAAATGACGCTTGCATACTCAGCAATGAAGATTATAGCAAATCCTCCTCTCCCAAACTCCACATTAAATCCAGAAACCAGCTCTGACTCACCCTCTACAAAATCAAAAGGAGCTCGATTCGTCTCAGCCAGAACACAAAACATCCATCAAGGAAAAGCTAAAGGAAGAACAAATCCATTACATCCACTTCACTGAGAAAAAAGAACATCTCTTAGATTTAAACTACGCCTTATAAAGAAAGGAATTACGTATAACATAACTAACATTACCTCATACGAGATAACCTGGGCAAGAGCCCGCACTGCCCCAAACATTGCATATTTAGAATTAGAAGACCACCCACAAAGAACCACACCATAAACCCCTACCCTCATCACACTAAGCACATATAGAGCCCCCCAAAAGAAATGGACCCCACAGCCCCAAACCCCCGGGCTACAGCCCCATAACACAAAAGAATGAAAAAGCATAAAACAAGGCCCCAAGAAAAACAAAACAGGGTTAGAGTCTCTAGGGGTAAAATATTCCTTCCTAAATAACTTAATACCATCAGCAAAGGGCTGAAGAATTCCATACCACCCCACCATCTCGGGACCCTTCCGGCCCTGGGATGCCGCCAAAATCTTCCGCTCAAAAAGAGTCAAATAAGCTACCCTAAGGAGCACAGTCACGTAAAACCTGACAGACCAAAAAATAACACCCACTCTAAGAACACGAGCTATACGCCCTCTTTCCCGTTAACAGCGGGACGTCCTCGCATAGACTAGTGTTCC